TTGCTAAACAAACCACAGACGAGATAAATATATAAAGCAACAGAACCATCATAGTATCTTTTTTACTACTACGAAAGGAAGGGTGGTAAATGGATCATTTCACGATTTGGATCGGATGGGTTCTATTTCTTCTTTTTGATAGAATCAATTCTATCGAAAAAAGAAATTCCATTGCAGAGCCGTATGCAATGTACAAAAGATGCCCGTACGGTTGTTTAATTCTTTTTATTGTTATTTTGATTCCCCCTTACTTTCACCCAATCGTGCGATATATAGATAGAAGAACCGTTCATGATGTTATATCAATATCATCAGGGTTATGATTCACCAACCTGCTAGTTCTTTTTACGAGGCACAAGCAGGGGAATTTATCCTGGAAGCAGAAGAACTATTGAAACTTCGCGAAACTCTCACAAAAGTTTATGTACAAAGAACGGGCAACCCCTTATGGGTTATATCCGAAGATATGGAAAGGGATGTTTTTATGTCAGCAACAGAAGCCCAAGCTCATGGCATCGTTGATCTTGTAGCGGTCGAAAATTAAAATACTGGGGATTCCGTATAAATATACGAATTCCGTTTCAAAATTTGAAATTTCCGTGTGAATAGAAATCATTCATAATCATCAACCATCAGGTTAAGATCGATCTAAACCAAACCTCTCTATTCTATCTAGAATGAGATTCTATAGACATGCCATGCCAACCATTAAACAACTTATTAGAAACGCAAGACAGCCAATAAGAAATGTCACGAAATCTCCCGCTCTTCGAGGATGTCCTCAGCGTCGAGGAACATGTACTAGGGTGTATGTGCGACTCGTTCAGTTCAGATCATGAGTTTGAAGAAATGCAAAAATCTTTTCCAGTATCAACGACCACTACCGATGAATTAGGATAGATAGAGTGGAAGACGACTATCTAATTGACTATTATATAAATAGAGAAGATCTATCATCTACCTAATTATGTTATGAATTTATGGTTTCTATTGGTGCAAATCCAATCACTCCATTTGAGATGAGAAGGAATTCTCCATTGGTAACAAATAGTTATCCATTAAGCGGAGGAAAAAGGTTATGCTCCTATTCCTATTCTTGAAAAAACGGACTAACAGGGTCAGCTACCTAGCCAACTTTCAGAATTAAATGCCGTCACTGTATGGATAGCTTTTTTGTGAAAAGGACTATTACTTTCTAATTAGAATTGAAAAAAGAATTCTAATTGAAAAATGGATGGGTAGAGCCAAAGAGTGTGAACTATACAAGTTCACAATAAAATTCGATGAAATGAAAGAAGAGGCTCCGGTGTATAGAGAGGACCTCACCGTTTCAGAAGTTGCCATAGAAACGAGGGAACCCACTATTCTTTTTTATTTAGTAGCAGTCGAATTTAGTATTTCCAGGCGAGATACTTTGAAGAAAGAAAAAATCGTGGTCGGGAAGGTCATAGTCGCAAAAGCCATTGGAATTTATATTTTATATATCGGAAGAATCCGTTTTGTTATTAATCGACCGGAGGAAAAGGATGACTGAAAGAAGAGAAATCAATTAGTTATTCAAGAAAGTTTCATTTGATTCAATGACCAGAGTTAAACGAGGATATACAGCTCGAAGACGTCGAAAAAAGATTCGTTTATTTGCATCAACCTTTATAGGGGCTCATTCAAGACTTACTCGAACGACTACTCAACAAAGAATGAGAGCTTTGGTTTCCTCTCATCGAGATAGGAGCAGGAAAAAGAGAGATTTTCGTCGTTTGTGGATCACTCGGATAAATGCGGTAACTCGTGAGGATAGAATATTCTATAGTTATAGCCTATTCATCCACAATCTGTACAAGAGACGATTGCTTCTGAATCGTAAAATACTTGCGCAAATAGCCCTATCAAATAAGAATTGTTTTGATATCATTTCAAATAAAATCATCAATCAAAAATCAAATACAAATCAAATAAAGGAATAAAAGAATCTTAATAGAATCTATTATACAGGAAACAAGAATGATTGAAATGAAACAGGATTTCCCGGAGAATGGACTCCGGGAAGATAGAAGAAAAAGAAATTAAGATTTGAGTAGTAGGAATAAACGAACATCTTTCAAGAAAAAAAGATTTCTTCCCCATTTTTCCTTTTTTAGAATACAAGAATCAAATCTGGATTATATTTTTTTTTCGAGCAAAACATTAATATGAGCTTGATTTCCTATTGGAGTTTTGAGTAGTATCTCTATTTATTTTTGGTTCTAGGACCAGTAGTTCTAGGGATCGACTCCACTCTCTCCAATTGTTTCTCATTATTACGAAAAGGTAACGAAGATAAAATACGAGCTTGTTTTATAGCAATAGTAATTAATCGTTGTTGTTTCAAGGTCAACCTATTCGTCCGTCTAGATAAGATTTTTCCTTGTTCACTAATAAATCGACTAATTAAACTCATGTTTCTATAATCGATTCGATCCCCCGATCCAATTGGGGGTAAACGCCTACGAAAAGATCGCTTGGATTTACGAAAAGGTTGTTTGGATTTATCCATGGTTTGCTTATTCCTTGTTTGTTTATTCCTTATATATAAAAGGATCTAGAAAATAGAATTCTATTCTTTTTTCTTATTCATTTAAGATTCGACCAAAATAGGATTTGGTTTGTATTATATATGTTAATGTTAAGATGTAAAGTTCTTACTCTTCCCGCTACTTGGAAAAATCACACACGCATTCCGTTCCATCTATTTCTTTATTTCCCCATGAATCGTATACTTTTGACAATAGCGACAAAATTTTCTAAATTCTAATCGATTGGGTGTATTGTGTCGATTCTTTTGAGTAATATATCTAGAAATGCCCGGCGATTCTTTATTGACACCCTTTCGAACACAACAGGTACATTCCAAAATCACTATAATTCTGATATCTTTACCCTTGGCCATGAACCTCCTTTTCATTTTGGATCGACTTCACTTTAGAACTCTCTTCATTTTCTTTTTGACCCAAACCAAATAAAAAGAAAATAAAAAAAAAGAATCTATATTCTATATCTATATTAATAAAAGTTACTAACTAGAAATAAAATTCGTAAATCTTTTCTTTTTCGAATTATTAGAATTCGAATGACTTCGAAGTACTATAATAGAAAATATAATCACTATTAATTACTATAACTATAAAGAAAGAGAGTCATATTCCTTAATAGAAGAATATTAAGAATATCGTAATAATTAATTAATACAATTTTTTCTAACTATGAATTATTCCTATCCTAATCTCAGTATTTTCTTCTTTCTATATTAGAATTTCGTGTAACCGACCCTAAACGACTGGATCCACATTTCCATTTCTTTTCCCCCAAATTCTATCGTAGATTCACTTTATTTTGACTGAAGTTCAATACACTCTTTCTTTTTTTTTTAGGATAGGAAAGAAAAAGGGAGCGAATTTGGAGACATGTTACGTAGAATTGTATCTCAAATATTCTTCATTTCTTCACACTTCATTTCTTCACAGATCAATACAAGAATTCAATCAGGATTAAAACAGGATTAAAAAAAAGGGAATGACAAGGCATCCGGAAATAAACGATTAATTTCTATCAATAGACCTGCTAAAGACCCAAACCATAGAGTGGTTAGCACAGGTGCCGTTGAGAGATATGTTTTGATATCTCGCATTGAAAATCCTCCTTCTTCTTTTATTTTTTTTTTCTTATTTATTTGAATTATTTATTTGTATTGTATATTGTAATACATATATAGTTCTAGTTCGATATTCTAATACATAGATCATAGATAACCCGATCTTTTAGTTCAAGATCATTTGTTTTTGCTTGAAATGAAATTAGAATTAGGAATTACTAACTAAAATGCATATGTACAACGACCCAGCAGATTAAATCTTGACGCCCCCCTAAAAAAGATGACAAGAACATTCTCTACCTATAAGAGCAAAAAAGAAGGATGTGTGTGTGGAAAACAAGACATGGATTTTATACAATGACACTGTACAACAATTTTTAAAAGGGATGTAGCGCAGTTTGGTAGCGCGTTTGTTTTGGGTACAAAATGTCACGGGTTCAAATCCTGTCATCCCTACCTATTCTTTCTCCTATGGACAGTTACGAGGGATTCATTGAGTAAGATCGGGAATTTTTGGACATAATCTTTCCTTTTTAAATACTATATGTACACAAGACTCCTCCGGGGTAAAAAAATACTTTTCTTTACAATCATATCTACTGTTATAGGATATGATATAATAAAGCGCTCTTAGTTCAGTTCGGTAGAACGCGGGTCTCCAAAACCCGATGTCGTAGGTTCAAATCCTACAGAGCGTGATTCCGTTTATTTTATGTCGAATTACAATGAAATAATTTAACAAAACAAAGTAGAATTGCAACTGAAATTTGACCTCCTACAAGGAGGAGGTCAATCAAAAAAAGAGATGTTACTCAATCAAAGGTCCAACTGATCACCGCGCCTGTATTGTAAATATGCAGTTACAAATAATCCTGTTAAAGTAATAGGAATTAGACCTAAGACGATTCCAAATAGAAAAACTTCAATCATTTCGATTTGTTTTAGGGAATAAAAAGAGAGGTAAGATCTATCCCTAAATATTAATCTGAATTATCCGTGAATCTCAATGAACAGGAATTGGCAATTGACGCGGGAAGGAACCATAGAATACCTGAAATGAAATATTAGGAGAGGCTTTGATTTTTCTTTTTGTAAATTGTTTATTGAATTTCATTCATTTCAAATAAGTCGTATCTTGTTCAAACCAATAAATAGAGCTGGGGTTATAGTTGAAGCAGCCAGTAAAAAACCAAAATAACTAGTTAGAATAGGCATGAAAGAGCTAAATTAGATATGTTCTTTTACTACATATATGAATAAAACATTTACCTAAGTCTCAATCCAGATACGACGGTAAGAAAAACAAATTGAAAGAATTCGTTTAGTTCCAATTGAAAGTTCTTGATTTATCAGTCATTTATAGACGGACACT